CTTCCGCTGCTTCCTCCCAGCGTTTGTTTGATAAACCGGTTGGTAATGTGTAGAGGCGTAAAATCTTAACGACAGGTTGTGTATTCTTGTCGCTATGGGTCTTCGCCAGTTCCGATACCAGTTTCGGTTTAAGGACAGTATTTATTAGAGTATTTATTTCAGACGGTCTATACTTCTCTTCTTTTTTTATTCTAAATCCCTCCTCAGCAAGAAATGTCACGTTACATGTTGTTTGTCTTTTTGATATGGGTTCATCAGACATGCTTGGTAGTGGCATTGGTTTGGGTTTATAATATTCTAGTTTATTACAAGGACTCTTGGAGAGTCCTGCTTCCAGACCTACGCCCTTATTTGATTCAAAATTTGATTCAAAAAGGGATAAGTCGGAGTCGTTGAGTGGAGACATCCCGCCCGAAACGTTCGATATATCACTATCAGGTCTTACCCTATCCGGTGAGCTCCTTCCGGGCTCCGTTGGATCAAAGTCCATTGCATGGGCTTGATCCGAAAGAAACCCGCTGTTCGTGAAACAGGATTTCACCTTAAACCCACGAAAGGGTAGAAAGAGAAAGGGTATAAATAAGAATTGTAATATAAAAACGTTCATCGTCAATTTGACAAAACGGGAATAAGTAAAACGAGTATATATATAACGAGTATATATATATAGATATAGAAAAGAGTTCATATTTAATCTCCTGGTAAGTAAATAGAATTATATTATATTATATATGCAATTTTTTATGCAATTTTCATTTCATCCGGGAAAAGCCATCTTTTTCTCAACAATGTCTTTGTCATTTGATCCAATAGCGTTCCGTTAGATAGGAAGAGATTTGATAAATACTGATAACTCTCGGATAGAGTATTAGAACGGAAAGATCCATTAGATAATGAACTAGTGGTTCTAAACCATCTCTGGCGATTAATCAACAATTCAAAGTGCTTTTCTTGCGTCTTCTTGATAAACCAGCGTTTATATATAGATGTAGGAGGATCTGTTTGGTAAGTAAGAAGCCCCTTTGACATCTCTTCATCTGCAAATAATTCTCGATGTGAAAACACAGAGACAAAGGGCTGATCTTTGAATAGGAAAAAGAGTGGATCTGCAGGGTCCCAAATGAATTGGCTTATTCGAAAAAAGCCTTGTTCTTTGGAAGATCTATCTCGTGTCTGGTACTGCATGGTTCCACTCTGCAAGAACTCCGAATCATTCTCTTGAAGCTCATCCTCTTCATCATAAAGGATCCGCTTGCCCCGAAATGACCTGGACCAATAGGGAAATCCCAATTCATTGGGCCTTTCGATACAATCAAATAGAATGCCCCAAGGGTGCCATATTCTAGGAGCCCAAACTATGTGATTAAATAAATCCTCCTCTATCTGTTGCGGGTCGAGGGCCCCTTCCCCGAGAAATCTCTGATCAAGGATAGAACAAGATACGTTTTGCATCATATCTAAGGGATTCTTTGGTTCGGGCCGAAGAAGCAATGTCACTCGATCATTATCAAACTGATTGCAATCTTTTTCTGTCCGCGAGGATCCCACCAGAGCGCCTTCTACTTGTAATAGGCCATGAACTAGATCAGAATCATTCTCAACGAGTCCATAAGAAGTGATCCCATTTTTTTCATCGGGTCCGGATAGAGACCAAAGATCTTGAGCGACCGATCCGGCGGAACAACTCAAAAGATAAAGAAGTATCGTTAATTTCTTCATGCTAGTTCCAAGTTCGAAGTACCATTTGTACAAATAGGAATCCCCTTCGTTACATGATTTCTTCTTAATATAGATAGATATAGGATCTATGGGGCAATTACTTAGAAGTACATTTTGTGCTACAGCCCTCCCTATCTGATAGAAAAGGATCCCATGATCCTGAACCGATCTTACCTGGGATCGCAAATCCCAAGTTTGTCTATGAAAAGCGGATCTAATTGTATTAGTGTCTATAATTGATTTCTTCTGTGTAATACTAATCGACAGGGCCTCATTGGTAAGTGCTACAAGATCTCGTGCATTGGAACCCATGGTTATGGACCCGAATCCATTAGTATGGAACATTTTCTTTTCCAAGCGAAATCCCCTAGTATATGAAAGGGTGAAAAAGTGCTTTCGTTGTTGTGGAATAAGAAGCCTTCGTATCTTAATGCACGTATTTAATTTATTCGGAGCTATTAGAGCGGGATCCACTTTTTGGGGAATATGAGTCGAAGCAATAACAAGAATATTTCTAGTGGAACACCTTTCACAATCCCTGGAGAGATGGTTCACTAATAGACCGAGGGAGAAGTAATTCGACTCATTCACATCCAGATCATGAATGTTTGGAATCCATATTATGCAAGGAGACATTGCTTTTGCTAATTCGAATTGAAGGGTGATATAAAATCGGTCTTTTTCCGACATCATATCCATAGTTAGCAGTTCCAGCTCCGTATGAAGGTCACGATCGATATCGTCACTAGCATCAATATCGTCACTAGCATCAATATCCTCA